TCAAGAAAGGCTCCAGAGGATGTTGATCGTAAATAATAGGATTGTTTACGAAGAAAAACTAATAAAAATTCGCATTCAGATACATAAGAATTATACAGGAACCGAAATAGTCTTTTATTTTCTTTTGAAAAAGCGTAAATAGATTTATTCAGAGTAATAAAACTATTCCAATTATGATATTCATGGAGAAAGAATCGCAATAAATGTAAAGAGGGAACATCTTGAATCCAGCATTGAAGGATTTGAACCAAAATTTCCAGATGGATGGGATGGGGTATTAGTATATCTGACACATAATTTAAATGAGATAATTTGTCCTCTAAAAAGGGAAATATTGAATGAATAGATCGTAAATTCTGAGATTTTGGTATTTCTTTTTCTTCGGGGGAAGATACTAATCGCATCGAGAATGGAATTTCCACAATGATTGAAAAACCTTCTGATACCATTTGAGAATAAAAAAAATGAGAATAAAAATAATTGTTGTGTCCAACGAATCGATTTTGGTTAGAATCATTAACCGAATAAATCAAATAATTCTGTTGATACATTCGAGTAATTAAACGTTTTACAAGTACTGAACTAGATTTATTGTCATAACCCAAAATTTCCATAGGTTCGTAAAAAATCGAACCATTTAAACCATGATCGTGAGCAAGTGTGTAAATATACTCCTGCAAGAGAAGCGGATATAGGAAGTGTTGTTGCCGAGATCTATCTTTTTCGAAATATCCTTGTAATTCTTCCATTTACATTTCTCTACTTGAAACAGAGACACAGGAGGCATTTCTTGGGTTATCAAATGATACATAGTGCAATATGGTCCGAACAAGGTATATATTATGTATATGTATTATATGTATATAGTATATATAGTATATATAGTAAGAAAAAAAGATATACCCCGGAGACCCGGAGTCCAATCAACAGGATCCCCTTCCTCTCCCTTTCTATACAATTGGTTTATCTTCGTTATAATTACAAGAGGGTAAAAAATCCTTTATTTTTGCAACCCGATCGCTCTTTTGATTTTGGAATAAATTCTATTCTTTTTATCAGTATACTGTTTCTTCTACACATCCGTCTCCAATCCATACATAGAGAATAGTTAGGATTTATTTCATAAAAAAAAAAATAAAAAGAATCAATGATTCACTCACAGGAAAACCCTTTCCCGCACCGGGCACTAATCTATTTTTAACGTCTAATTAGATCGGGTAATTATTCAAATTAAGAATATAAGCTCGTTGCTTTTTGTTTTACCAGAATTAGGGCTATAGGACTCTATCCATTTATTCACTAGACCCAACCGTAAATGTGAATTTCTTTTTTTGTCCCCTTCCAAAAATCAAAACAATATTTTATAACAACTCGGGAAGGAAAAATTCAAAGTTCTATTTTAATAAAATTTATTTTATTATTAATTTTATATTTTAATACGACATGCTGTTTTTTCCTTCATTACCTTTTAGGATCAGTCGTGGTCTTATAGACTCTACCAATAGTCTGGACGAATTCGTTGCTTCATCCAAATGTGTAAAAGATCATAGTCGCACTTAAAAGCCGAGTACTCTACCATTGAGTTAGCAACCCGGATAAATATGTAGATACGATCAAAAAAAAATGAATTGGATTGCACTACAGGACCCCGTCAAAATCAAAACATTGAACTAGCAACAAATCTAATCTAAAAGAAAGATTTTATGATCTATTATAAACACCACAATACCAAAATGGGCAGATTGGATTAAAAAACAACGGATTCTCAATAGATATATCAAAACTTACACCAATTTTTCTCTTGATCCATTTTTTTTTTTCATTAAGAAAATACGTCTTGTATGACAGTAAATCCGGCAAACACATCATTTAACTGAAGTGAAGGAAAAATCAATATAGGGTAGGGATAAACAGATCTATTTATCTACGATCGAATTATATTTGTTCGATACGGCATTGTCAATATGAATAGAATGCTGATAAAACAAATTAAGTAAATCAAATAAGGCCTTGTGTTGGATTGGCACAACATAAATAAGAAATTTGAATGAAAAAAAAATAAAGACGGGGTAGAGAAAAATCTCGAGTTCATTCAATCAATAGAGGTACAATAAGAAAAATTGACCCCGTCTTTGTCGGTAAATTTTATTCCCACAAGAAAAAAATAAATAAGTATGAATGGAGCAAGAAAAGAGCAAATTCTGGGAAAATGAAATAATTACACAAAGATAGATGCTAGTTACCCTCTCTTTTTTATTCCAATTTTTTTTTTATTTTATTTTTTACTTTAATTAAATTAACAATTAACTCGAGATTCCTTCTTTAACTAATTCTGCCTTCCTTAAAATATCATGAACAGTTACTGTAGGTTGAGCGCCATTTTCAAGGAAATATAGAATAGCGGGAACATTTGAATAGGTTTGATTCTTTATCGGATCGTAAAAACCCACTTTTCGAAGATCTCTTCCTTCTCTTCGGGATCGAACATCAATTGCAACGATTCGATAGATGGCTCATTGGGATAGATGTAGATAAACAATGCCCCCCCTAGAAACGTATAGGAGGTTTTCTCCTCATACGGCTCGAGAAAAAATGATTCTAATTTCTGTATATAATGGCAAATGGATCCACAAAATCATGAATTAGACTATGATTTAAGTGGGTTTTTCTTCTTCCTTACGGAAGAAAAAGAGATCTCATTCGTACTCATAACTCAAGTTGGGTAATTCTGAAAGAGTTCGAAGGGAAATCCTTAGACATTTATTGAGCCGTCTCTAACCTCTTTTGTTTGTCTCGTCTCGAATCTATTTTTATTCCGCATTTTGATCCAACTGTTGAGACAATTGAAAATAGTGTTTCCTTGTTCCGGAATCCTTTATCTTTGCTTTGTGAAATCATTAGGTTTAGACATTACTTCGGCGATCTTTACTCCTTTCAAAAGGGCAGCAACATACCTTTTGTTTTTTCTTATTTCTTTCTATGGAAAAAAATACGAACGATTGATTCGCTTGTGATACACTTTTGATCGAAATAGTTTTACCAATTCCGATAAATCTTACTTTTTTTATTTCAAACTTTTTTGAATTTTAACCCTTTTCGATTTATATATGGAGGATATACTTACAAAGTTGGTTCAACTTATTGATTTTGATTGTCACTAACCCTAGATTCTTCCCCCCGATAAATGAATCAATACTTTCTGCTCGAGCTTCATCATGTACTATTTAGATTAGAACCCAACACAAATTAGGTTCCTAGTAGAACAGAACAAACTATGTCGAGCCAAGAGCATCTTCATTCTTATAGAAAATGGTGGATGTAAGAATCCACAGGCGATCATGTCCTTCAAGTCGCACGTTGCTTTCTACCACATCGTTTCAAACGAAGTTTTACCATAACATTTCTCTAATTTCGAACCGATATGGAATTGATTCAATATAAAATCATGAATAGTCATTGGCTCAACTGGTATATGTATATATTATTATATATATATAGCCGGTATAGTCTATTATAGTCTATATTTTCTATCTATCTATATCTATAGATATATAAGTATTTTCCGGAGAAGGCTCAGCAAGGATCCAATTTTTTAACCCCATATCATATGAATGGAATGAAACACATTTCTAAAAAAGACGAATAAACGAGTTTGCTTAAGATTTATTTACATCTTCAACAGATTGTTCGGGACGGTCAATCATGAAGGATCCTACTTTTCTCGAACAAATAAATTATAAACCTCAAAGAAGGGCCCTTAATGGATTCCCAATCCCGGAATAAAATAAGTTTTTAATCAAATAAACTATTCCAATGACCCGCGAACGTTGGAAGTTTTCTCAATAATATAGATTTATCACACTTCTTCGAGTACCAAAGATTCATATCATAAAAAATTAAGTAAAAAAAATAGTTTAAAGAATCCCCGACTTCAGCATCATGAATGGAAAACATATTTCCGTTCATGACTTAATTTGATCTCTAATTCAATTAACAAGTCGACACAATAACTAATGAGTAGCTAACAATTTTTAACAGATATCTCATTCACTAAAGAGGCGCAAATTTTGACCATGTCCAATTGAATTATCAATGGTTTAATTTAAACTAGAGAGATAGGTTGAGAATCCAGTTTATTTATTTTCATGGTTATAGAATAGAAAATATCTCGTGTAAGGTAAGATTAAGGTCGTTATTTTTTCTTTCAGATGAAAGAAAAAATCAGAATCAGAGGAGTCTGATCTTTTCGTATCTACCATATACAACGAACAATTGTTACCGTAGGTAATCATGGATATTTAAGGAATCACAGATCCTTTTCACTTAACCGAAAGGCTGTTGTTACTGAAATAAAACAAAACAATAATAATACATATATATAGTCATAGACCTTGTTCATTTTATACAGATTTTGTTTTATTTCAGGTTCAAGTCAAGAATCTTTCCATCAATTCCAGAATATATGAATTCCCCCAACCGATACATTACATTCATTTACAATTATTCATTTGAACCAGATAAGATACAAAATAAAAAAATTGGGTTCAGATCAATTCGTTTTCCTATTTTTATTTTTTCCCACCCGAGCTTTAGAAGTTTTAAGGCCGGTGATAAAATTAGTACCAAAAACTCCCTACTCCTTAGTCTCTACATAGAATGTGGAATTAGGATACCCCATTTATTTACTTTAGGTTTTTGGGAAGGGAATAGAGAGACCTTTCTTTCGCATTTCGATTCAGAATGAATTATGTGAGAATTCACATTTCATGGATATTGGGCATAAAGTTACTCTAAGGAACTAACTTCAATATGAATATGATATAGTAGGAGTATCGCCTGAATGTGAATGATTCGCCAAAAATCAATTTTTGGAATTCAAAAAATAAAGATATTTATTTCCAACCACATTTGACACTTGATTATGTTTGTAAGAAACCAAATAAATTCTTAAGAATCATTCGTAGAATTCAGAACGAAAGATTGTTCTCTTTAACAATTTTCTGTTTAATGTTGGATACAATGTGATCCAATCTGTCGTTTCTGGTAGAAACGATCTGGGACGGAAGGATTCGAACCTCCGAATAACGGGACCAAAACCCGTTGCCTTACCGCTTGGCCACGCCCCATTTAGATTTCTATTCGCCACTAATAAACACTAATATTAGTGTTGGTTATTCGTCAATTCTAGCCCAAATACATATGTGATATATTGTTGCTAGGATTCTATACATGTAGATATAGAATCAAAAAATTCATTGATCATTACATGGAATTCAATTAAGATATTGTATGAAAGTATAATTCTTTGTATTCTCATTTGAGAATTGAAAGAGGGATTTTTTATTTTGGAGAGTTCAAAGAAAAAGAAGGATTTTTTTGGCCTGCCTTTTTCATTTTTACCTTATATTATAAAAGTAACTCAATCAAAATCAAATTATCTAATCTACAAGAACGAAATGTTTGTTATGCTTAATATCTTTAGTTTAATCTGTATCTGTCTTAATTCTACCCTTTATTCGAGTAGTTTTTTCTTCGCCAAATTGCCCGAGGCTTATGCTTTTTTCAATCCACTCGTAGACTTTATGCCCATCATACCTTTACTCTTTTTTCTCTTAGCCTTTGTTTGGCAAGCTGCTGTAAGTTTTCGATGAAATCTTTAATACTCTCCTAAATTCATGATTTTTTTGATAAAAAAAAAGATTCTAAAAATTAATAAGATCAGATAAGTCTTACATTATAAACCCTCGATTAAAAAATCCAAATTTTTAATATTGAATAACCGTAGCAATGAATTTAATTAAATTTGGATCAATTTATTTCCTCGTTCTGACCTTCCAGTGAAGAAAGACTTTATTAGGTCTTCCACAATACCTAATTGTGGATATGACAAGAAAATTTTGATAACGAAGGAATCAGAATCTTATTCCAAAGAAATTCGTGAAAATTACTTTTTTTTTTTCAAGAAAACACAACACTTCATTTTTTTCTTTTTGAGATATGTTATGTCAAAATACCATATGTGGTACAAAAAAAAAAATAGGTAATCTATTCCCCCTTTCAAAAAAAAATGATCTTATCTTGGAGATTGTGTAATGCTTACTCTCAAACTCTTCGTTTATACAGTAGTGATATTCTTTGTTTCTCTCTTCATCTTCGGATTCTTATCTAATGATCCAGGACGCAATCCTGGACGTGAAGAATAAACATAACATAAGAGATTTTTAGCTCTTCCTTGCTTTTTTTCTGAATTCTTTATTCTTATTATTTTATCTATTCCATAGATTTAACTATAAAAAAAAATAGTTAAAATAAAGGGATCGAGATTTTTTCGAATTCGAAAGTCTCAAGTGATGGGGGATAACGGAGAGAGAGGGATTCGAACCCTCGGTACAAATAAAACTCGTACAACGGATTAGCAATCCGCCGCTTTAGTCCACTCAGCCATCTCTCCCAATTCAAAATTTAAAAATTTTTATGTGATGTGACACGTAAAGTTGAAGTAAAGATTGATCAAAAAAAACCCTCGTCTTCCTTTCTTATTAGAATTAGAAAGATATATAAAAAATATATAAATAAAAATATATAAATATGCGATATATACAAATTTGATCAGATCAGCAATTCAATTTATATAATGATTCGAAACAGATATCACCAATAGAAATAGAAAGAATACCTTACTTTTTTTATTTTGTACGAAAGGTTTATTCTCCCGGCCCGCTTAAGTACTGGCCGGGCCAGTACTTCTTTTTTGTTCCAATGAATCATTTATGGATCAAATGATTTAATCATGATTTGATATCAAATCATGAATACTTGCTATTAAAGCAGTACCAAGGGCAATTTCCACTCCCATTCCATGATGGAAGTGTCATTTCTTATTATTAAGAATTAATATTTTATTATTATGATTTGATTCTTTTTCTAAATTGACTTACTTTACTGTAACTGTAAAAAACTGGAATAAAAAAACATATACAGACACACATTATACATACATATATTAAATAAACAATAAACTCAAATATTAAACACACATATTATATATATATATTATAATATAAATAACTCATTATCATTATAACATTATAAATGACTCATTATACTTTTTTTTACTTGTTCAATTCAAAGAACAAGCTTTATTTGAACACCTGAGATCCAATTGACCAAAATGCATTTCATAAGGATCTGGCAGTTGAAAAGGAAGTTGAAAAAAAGAACCATGTATGCAGAATTAATCGTTTTTATGGTCCAGCTTCAATGTTTCCTTAGGGCCGGGACTGTCAGTAATGACTTCCCAGCAAAGGAAAAGTATAATTATAATTTTTTATATTATTTAAATAAGTTTTCTGCTCTTTGCCTTTTTTTCTTTACTTTAAGTCTCCGGCGGAGCGAAATACATGTCAACGCTAGAATTTTCATGATTCTGGTGCTATCTTGATTGTGGCTCATCCCCTTTGTTCGACAAAGGGTCCATTCATATACAATAATGAAATTGTA